GGTAGTATGGGACAAAAAATAAATCCACTTGGTTTCCGACTTGGTACAACCCAAAGCCATCATTCCCTTTGGTTTGCACAACCAAAAAATTATTCTGAGGGTCTACAAGAAGATCAAAAAATAAGAGATTTTATCAAAAATTATGTTCAAAAGAATATGAGAATATCCTCCGGTGCCGAGGGAATTGCCCGCATAGAGATTCAAAAAAGAATCGATTTGATCCAGGTCATAATCTTTATGGGGTTCCCGAAGTTATTAATCGAAAGTAGACCGCGAGGAATCGAAGAATTACAGATGAATCTACAAAACGAATTTCATTATGTGAACCGAAAACTTAACATTGCTATCACAAGAATTGCAAAACCTTATGGAAATCCTAATATTCTTGCAGAATTTATAGCCGGACAATTAAAGAATAGAGTTTCATTTCGAAAAGCAATGAAAAAGGCTATTGAATTGACTGAACAAGCAGATACAAAAGGAATTCAAGTACAAATTTCAGGGCGTATCGACGGAAAAGAAATTGCACGTGTCGAATGGATCAGAGAAGGTCGGGTTCCCCTACAAACCATTCGCGCTAAAATTGATTATTGTTCCTATACAGTTCGGACTATCTATGGGGTATTAGGAATCAAAATTTGGATTTTTATAGACAAGGGAGAGGAATAACAAAACTTTCATTGTTTTTCCGTCGATAGAACAAAAAGGGGGAAACTCATTCATTCTTTTTCTGGCCAATCAAACAAATTCCGAATTCTTTAATTCTTTTAATTCTATAGGGTTGAATAAAAATTAGATTCACCTTTTGTTTTGATATAATTGCTATGCTTAGTGTGTGACTCGTTGGTTTTAGGGGGTTGGGATTAAAAAAAGACCGGCCCAGTAGTATGAAAACCAACCCATCGCTTCATATTATCTGGATCTAAAGAACCTGTCAAGATATGCCAAATCGGTCATATCTTTGTAGCAACTTCAATTTTTTACAATTAAACTTTAATGAATTCTAAGTTTAAAACAAAATACAGAACAAGAGTGTGGATAAATGGAAGGGTGAGAGAAAGAAAGAAAAAAATATCAATGATATAGAATTCCAATATGTAAGGTCTATGAGTCCTCTCATAAAAGACAGTGTAATAAAGCATCAATAATAATTGATTCATCCATAATGAAATATTAACTGAATCCTTCTTATAGATTATAGAAGAAAAAACTCAAGAGCTTCGAGCCAATAAAGACTAAGAAGATTGACTCAAGGATAAATTGGATTAGAAGCTTCGTTGTAGAATTCTGACCTAACCATTTAGTACGAAGTGGTGGGGACGAAGGAACCTGTGAATGCAAAAGATTTTATTGAACAAATAAATCTTAATGATTCACTCGTTGGGATGGCGAAATGAACCGGAAATCAATTCATCTATTCGGAGAAATGACGAACAAGTGCTAGGACTGAAATAGAGATTGCAAGAGTCAATATTCGCCCGCGATAATTTTTTTTTGAATTTGAATTGGTAAACCTGGATAAAAGACAAAAGAAAATAAAGATTTAATAGGACGTTCAAAAAAAAAAAACGATTTTTTATCCAATTTTTTCTAAAAATGTTCTAATATCTATGCAAATTAATTGCAATTCCATTTTGAATCCTTTTATTCGCGAGGAGCTGGATGAGAAGAAACTCTCACGTCCAGTTCTGTAGTAGAGATGGACTTCTGAAACAACCATCAATTATAACCCCAAAAGAACTAGATTCCGTAAACAACATAGAGGACGAATGAAGGGAATATCTTATCGAGGTAATCATATTTGTTTCGGTAAATATGCTCTTCAGGCGCTTGAGCCTGCTTGGATCACATCTAGACAAATCGAAGCGGGTCGACGAGCAATGACACGAAATGCACGTCGTGGTGGAAAAATATGGGTCCGTATATTTCCAGACAAACCAGTTACAATAAGACCCGCCGAAACACGTATGGGTTCGGGGAAAGGATCCCCTGAATATTGGGTAGCTGTTGTTAAACCGGGGCGAATACTATATGAAATGGGCGGAGTAACTGAAAATATAGCTAGAAGGGCGATTTTAATAGCCGCATCCAAAATGCCTATACGAACTCAATTTATTATTTCGGGATAAAAATGTATAACCAACACAAATGAGTCTTGGGAATGAAAGAAAACCGCAGGTTTCTTTTTTTTGACAAACAATATTTCTTTTATTTTCTTCATCCTTTGCATTGGAAGAATAGACTCAAAACTTCATATGATTCAACCTCAGACCCATTTAAATGTAGCGGATAACAGCGGGGCTCGAAAATTGATGTGTATTCGAATCCTAGGAGCTAGTAATCGCCGATATGCTCATATTGGTGACGTTATTGTTGCTGTGATCAAAGAAGCAGTGCCAAACATGCCCCTAGAAAAATCAGAAGTAGTAAGAGCTGTAATTGTTCGTACCTGTAAAGAACTTAAACGTGACAGCGGTATGATAATACGATATGATGACAATGCTGCAGTTGTGATTGATCAAGAAGGAAATCCAAAAGGAACTCGAATTTTTGGTGCAATCCCCCGCGAATTGAGACAATTCAATTTTACTAAAATAGTTTCATTAGCTCCCGAGGTATTATAAAATAAAACGGGAGCCTTATATCTTTGGGATCTTTGAAAAGAAATAGATTAAGAACTAGATTAATTCGTAGATTATGTCTCACGCATATACCTTGAAAAATTCATATTCATAAACCAATAAAAAACATGTTAATTAGATCCAATTTTGAGGCACCCAAAATTTTACTTCATCATGGGTAGAGACACTATTGCTGAGATAATAACCTCTATACGAAATGCGGATATGGATAGAAAAAGAGTTGTTCGCATAGCATCTACTAATATTACCGAAAATATTGTTAAAATACTTTTCCGAGAAGGTTTTCTCGAAAACGTCAGAAAACATCGAGAAAAAAACAAAAATTTTTTGGTTTTAACCCTGCGACATAATAGACGGAATAGGAAAAGACCCCATACCTGTAGAAATTTTTTAAATTTAAAACGGATCAGCCGACCCGGTCTACGAATCTATTCTAACTCTCAACGAATTCCTAGAATTTTAGGTGGAATGGGGATTGTAATTCTTTCTACTTCTCGAGGTATAATGACAGACCGGGAGGCTCGACTAGAAAGAATCGGCGGAGAAATTTTATGTTATATATGGTAATCCTTTTAATATCCAAATGGGATCCGAAACCTCTTACTATTTGTAAAAAAAAAAAGAAAGGGGTGAGTTGTCTAATATCGTTTCTCCTACATTAGTTGATACTTCAAGGGGGCTTTACCTGAAATGAAAGAACAAAAATGGATTCATGAGGGTTTAATTACCGAATCGCTTCCCAATGGCATGTTCCGGGTTCGGTTAGATAATGAAGATCTGATTATAGGTTATGTTTCAGGAAAGATCCGACGTAGTTTTATACGGATACTGCCAGGAGATAAAGTCAAAATTGAAGTAAGTCGTTATGATTCAACTAGAGGACGTATAATTTATCGACTCCGAAACAAGGATTCGAAGGATTAGGTGGTTTTTATTCAATACGATTCGAGATGAAAAATTGCAAGAAACTCATTTTCTACCAATTCTACCAAGAAGTAGATTCAGAATTAAGATAAGGAATGAAAAATATGAAAATAAGAGCTTCCGTCCGTAAAATTTGTGAAAAATGTCGACTAATCCGCAGACGGGGGCGCATTAGAGTAATTTGCTCTAACCCGAGACATAAACAAAGACAAGGATAATCAGACTCACCAAAGGAATAAACGTACAAATAAAGAATCTGTTTTGACATCAAATGGATATATTCCATATATTTCTGACTCATATTTATGAGATGCTACAATATGGCAAAAGCTATACCGAGAATTGGTTCACGTAAAAATGTACGTATTGGTTCACGTAAAAGTGCACGTAGAATACCAAAGGGAGTTATTCATGTTCAAGCAAGTTTCAATAATACTATTGTCACCGTTACAGATGTACGGGGTCGGGTCGTTTCCTGGTCCTCGTCCGGTACTTGTGGATTCAAGGGTACGAGAAGGGGAACGCCCTTTGCCGCTCAAACTGCAGCGGCAAATGCTATTCGTACAGTAGTAGATCAAGGTATGCAACGAGCCGAAGTCATGATAAAAGGTCCCGGTCTCGGAAGAGACGCCGCATTACGAGCTATTCGTAGAAGTGGTATACTATTAACTTTTGTGCGGGATGTAACCCCCATGCCACATAATGGCTGTAGACCCCCCAAAAAAAGACGTGTGTAGAAATGAAGAGTGAAGAAATTTCAAGAGAAACAAGAGAAATAAATAATTCAATCAAATAAAATATTATTACTATGGTTCGAGAGAAAGTAACAGTATCTACTCGGACGCTGCAGTGGAAGTGTGTTGAATCAAGAACAGACAGTAAACGTCTTTATTACGGGCGCTTTATTCTGTCTCCGCTTATGAAAGGACAGGCCGACACAATAGGCATTGCGATGAGAAGAGCTTTGCTTGGAGAAATAGAAGGAACATGTATCACACGCGTAAAATCTGAGAATGTCCCGCATGAATATTCGACTATAACGGGTATTCAAGAATCGGTCCACGAAATTATAATGAATTTGAAAGAAATTGTATTGAGAAGTAATCTATATGGAACTTGTGGCGCGTCGATTTGCGCCATGGGCCCTGGATATGTAACTGCTCAAGATATGATCTTACCGCCTTATGTGGAAATCGTCGACAATACACAACATATAGCTAGCTTAGCAGAACCCATTAATTTGTGTATTGGATTAGAAATCGAGAGAAATCGGGGATATCTTATCAAAATGCCACATACCTTTCAAGATGGAAGTTATCCTATAGATGCTGTATTCATGCCTGTTCGAAACGTGAATCATAGTATTCATTCCTATGAAAATGGGAATGAAAAACAAGAGATACTATTTCTCGAAATATGGACAAATGGGAGTTT